GGGGGAATACCACAAAGGGAAAGTGTACCTAACAAAAAAGATGTTTTGGTAATCGGAGCATATTTTGCTAACCCACCCATAAGAACCATATTCTGACTTTTATCCGGAGAATATCCAACAACAGTTTCCATTGAATGAATAACAGATCCAGACCCTAAAAATAATAATGCTTTTGAATAAGCATGAGTAATCAAATGAAATAAAGCACTTCGGTAAGACCCCATTCCTAGAGCTAACATCATATAACCCAATTGAGACATTGTCGAATAGGCTAAACCCCTCTTAATGTCTTTTTGAGCAAGAGCTAAAGTAGCTCCTAATAACACTGTTATTATACCTATCAACGAGATAAAATTCATTATATAAGGTATAACTATAAAAAGAGGAAGAAGACGAGCTACAAGAAAAATACCCGCTGCCACCATAGTAGCAGCATGTATAAGAGCTGAAATGGGAGTGGGTCCTTCCATAGCATCGGCTAACCATACATGAAGAGGAAATTGTGCAGATTTAGCAACTGCACCAGCAAATACTAGAGCAGCACACAATGTAACAAAGGGAGAATTTACTTCATTTTTTAAAATCAAATTATTGAATATTTCGAATAAATCCCTAAATTCAAAACTACCCGTTATCCAATAAAAACCCAAAATTCCTAATAATAAACCAAAATCTCCTACTCGATTTGTTACAAATGCCTTTTGGCAAGCATTTGCTGCAAGAGGTCTTGTGAACCAAAAACCTATTAATAGATAGGAACACACCCCAACCAATTCCCAAAAAATATAAATTTGTATTAAATTGGAACTAGTAACTAATCCCAACATTGAAGTACTGAAAAAACTCATATAAGCAAAAAATCTTAAGTAGCCCTGATCGTGAACCATATAATTATCACTATAAATAAGAACCATAATTCCGACAGTAGTGATTAACATTGACATAATAGAAGTAAGCGGATCGATCAAGTAGCCTAATTCTAAAGAAAAATCATTATCGAGAGTCCAAGACCAGACATATTGATAGATAAAATTGCTATTTATTTGCTGAATAGACAGATTAGTTGAAAAAAGCATGACTATACTTAACAATAAAATACTCGGAAAAGCCCACATACGACGAAGATTTTTCGTTGCTGTCGGAAAAAGAAGAAGTCCTACTCCTATTAACACAGGGACTGGAAGTGGAACAAAAGGTATGATCCACGCATATTGATACGTCTGTTCCATAAAAAAAAGTTTTTTTTAATTCTTAATTCATATTAATGGTTTCCGATTCACCGGATTTTCCCTCTTTTGAAAAGAGTCAATAAAAAATCAAGATATGCGCGAACATAAATAGAATTTTTTGAATTTGTATTTCTTTTTATGTATTCTTTCTGCTAAATACTTCCAATATTCAAATCAAGAAGTTACAATTGGTCAAATCATAGGAAAAAAACTTAAAGTCTCCTTTGAATTTGAAAATTGCGAAGAAAGGGTCAAATTAAGTCTTTTTCCGAAATTGAAAAACAATTTTCAAAAGTTTTTAGTATTTATTAAACATACTAAAAACCAAGGGGTTTTGCGCTTCTCGAGGTATTGTATATTGTATATTCCATCTAAATTCAATATGACAGAAAAGAGAAGGAAAAACCAGTCAATATTCATTATTTGTATATATATATTATTATTCATTATTCAACGAATTCCATTTGCTATTGCATAAAGGACCTATAAATCTAGAAATTTGATAAATATCAATTTGAATGGGAAATAATGGGAAAGAAAGATATCAATCAAAACGCAATTTCTTTGACGGATACTTTAAGAGATGGAAAAAACAAATAAAAAAATATTCTTTACTATTTTGTGTACTTTTCCCGTACCTTTCACCTATTTTTTCTTTTTTATTGGAACAATATTCTCTAAAAAAAATACAATGAATTAGCAAAGCCCCGCTTTTTTTTGTAAACACTAAATGTCTTTCACATCCAGCTATACCACTGAGTAATCTCTCAATTTAAATTGAAATGGCAGTTCCAAAAAAACGTACTTCTGCATCAAAAAAGCGTATTCGTAAAAATTGTTGGAAAAAGAAGGGGTATTGGGCAGCGTTAAAAGCGTTTTCCTTGGGGAAATCTCTTTCTACTGGGAATTCCAAAAGTTTTTTTGTACAACAAACAAATCCAAAATAAGTAATAAAACCTAAAACCTGAGTCAAAAATAGCCTCGGCTCATTTACAAAATTGCATATTTTCATTTTTAGAATATGTAGAACAAGAATTCTTCTCTTTAGCTTACCAAAACCTAATTTTAAAATTAAACAAAAAAGTTTTTTTGTTGACAAAAAACACAATAGAATTTGACTTATTTTTTCATTACCAAGGTGGGGAGTCTTTTTTCCCCATCAACCTATTTTCCAATTTTCTTTTTTTTTCTTTGAATTCATATATAGATCTTGATATATCTCTTCTTATCAACCCCCCCCTAAAAAAACTTAAGTAAGATATTCTGGAGAATATATATAAATTTTGAATGATCAAAAATCCATTTTTTCAATAAAAAAAAGTTCATTGATAAAAACCAATTGGGGGTTTTATCCCTTAATTCATATAATTCAGATACAGGGCTGTTTGGTTTTACAAGAGTTCAAGCCGAGGGGAATATCAAATTCACGAAAAATGAAGACCTTAAACAAAACTAATGAACCTTCAAATACCTATGGAACGGAATTTTATTTATCTATTTGAATCTTGCCTAAAAAACATTCCATCCAATTGAATTGTTAAATCTAGACCCTTGCTTATTCATAGGCTATTATCAGTTCAAGACCGGCCGCTATGGTGAAATTGGTAGACACGCTGCTCTTAGGAAGCAGTGCTAGAGCATCTCGGTTCGAGTCCGAGTGGCGGCATGTTGTCGACTAAAAAAGTCATTAAATCCTATAATGAATTCAATTGGACATTTAGATTCTATAATTCAGGGACTCCTCCTTTAAAATTTTTTTATGATGATATTTTCAACCTTAGAGCATATATTTACTCAGATTGCTTTTTCGATCGTTTCCATTCTAATATCAATTCATTTGATAAACTTTTTTGTTGATGAAATCGTAAAACTGTATGATTCATCCGAAAGGGGCATGATAATAACTTTTTTTTGCATAACGGGATTATTAGTTACCCGTTGGATTTATTCGGGACATTTTCCACTAAGTAATCTATATGAATCACTAATCTTCCTGTCATGGAGTTTTTCCCTTTTTCAAATAGTTCCATATTTCAAAAAAAAGAAAAATATTATAAGCACAATAATTGGGCCCAGTGCTCTTTTTACCCAAGGCTTTGCTACTTCAGGCCTTTTAACGGAAATACGGGAATCCGCAATATTAGTACCCGCTCTTCAATCGGAGTGGTTAATAATGCACGTAAGTATGATGATATTAGGCTATGCAGCCCTTTTGTGCGGATCATTATTATCCGTATCACTTTTAGTCCTTACAGTCAGAAAAAAGAGACATTTGATTACTACAAGTAATCATTTATTACATTTGAACGGGTCGCTTTTATTTGGTGAAATCGAATTAATGATTGAACAAAGTAATTTTTTAGAAAATACTTCTTTTTTTTCTACAAAGAATTATTACAAATCGCAATTGATTCAACAATTGGATTTTTGGAGTTATCGAGTTATTAGTCTAGGATTTATCTTTTTAACCATAGGAATTCTTTCTGGAGCCGTGTGGGCTAACGAAGCATGGGGATCCTATTGGAGTTGGGATCCAAAAGAAACTTGGGCTTTTATTACTTGGCTGGTGTTCGCGATTTATTTGCATACTCGAACAAATCAAAAATGGAAAGGTAGAAATTCAGCAATTGTGGCGGCTATTGGATTTCTTATAATTTGGACATGCTATTTTGGGGTCAATTTATTAGGAATAGGACTACATAGTTATGGTTCATTTTCAGTCTAATTAGAAATTAGAATGAAATTTTTGGGTTCTTAGAATAGAAAAGTCTAAGGCGCACATACGAGCAAAGAATTTGGTGCGAACTGGCGAGAACGAGGTGAATCAAAGATTGAGTGATTCGCTGGGGTTCCTGCCAGTTCAAAATGAATTTCAACTTAACGTATGACAAGAAGAAGAAAAAGCCTTCTTCTTGTCATTGTACGAGAAATGGTTGTAAAATTCATTAAAACTTTCTATAAAAAAAAATTAGATAGAATAGCTTCAACCTTTTCAACGGAGAGTGAAAAAACGAAATCGGGGTACATACCAATACCTAGTATTGGTAAAAAAATGGTGATCGAAAGAAATAACTCTCGTGGTCCAGAATCAAACAAATAGGAATTTGAAACATTAAATATCTTGTATCCATAGAACATCTGACGTAACATAGATAATAAATAAATAGGAGTTAATATCATTCCAATTGCCATTACAAAAGTAATTAATAGTTTTGTCAGTAACAGGTATTTTTCACTAGTAATGAATCCAAAAAATACTATTAATTCGGCAACAAAACCACTCATACCTGGTAATGCAAGAGAGGCCATCGAAAAGCTACTGAACATCGTGAATATTTTTGGCATTGAGATAGCTATCCCACCCATTTCGTCAAGATAAATAAGACGTATTCTATCATAAGTTGTTCCAGCCAAGAAAAAAAGTGCAGCACCAATAAATCCGTGGGAGATTATTTGTAAAAGCGCTCCATTGAGTCCCATATCGGTGATAGAACCAATTCCTATAATTATGAAACCCATATGAGATACAGAGGAATAGGCTATTCTTTTTTTTAAATTCCGTTGACCCAGAGATGTTGAAGCTGCATAGATTATTTGCACTGCACCTACTATCATTAACCAAGGAGAAAATATAGAATGCGCGTGGGGAAACAATTCCATGTTGATTCGAACTAATCCATACGCTCCCATTTTTAATAAGATTCCGGCTAGAAGCATACAAGTACTATAGTGTGCTTCTCCGTGGGTATCTGGTAACCATGTATGTAGTGGTATAATTGGTAATTTGACAGCAAAAGCAATAAAAAATCCAATATAGAATAATATTTCCAAAGCTAAGGGGTAGGTTTGGTTGGATACTATGTCCAAATTTAATGTTGGTTCATTAGAACCATATAAACCGACACCAAGAACTCCCAGTAAAAGAAAAATGGAACCCCCCGCCGTGTATAAAATAAATTTTGTAGCTGAGTAGAGACGTTTTTTTCCTCCCCACATGGATACAAGTAGATAAACGGGGATTAATTCTAACTCCCACATGAGGAAAAAAAGTAAAAGGTCCCGAGAAGAAAACAATCCAATTTGCCCACTATACATTGCTAACATCAGGAAATTAAATAATCGAGAATCTCGAGTAAGCGGCCAAGCCGCTAAGGTAGCTAAAGTAGTGATGAATCCCGTTAATAGAATGGGTCCTATTGAGAGCCCATCTATCCCTAGTCTCCAATGGAAATCAAAAAAATGGATCCAGTTATAATCCTCCTCTAGTTGGATTAATGGATCATCCGATTGGAAATGATAACAGAATGCATAAGTCATTAGAAGGAGTTCTAGAATACAAATACATATAGTATACCAATGAATTACTTTATTTCCCTTATGTGGAAGAAGGAAAATTAAGGAACCCGAAAATATTGGTAAAACAACAATTATTGTTAAGAAAGGAAAATGATTCGTGGTAAAGACAAGATAGACTTGGGCTATAAAAATCCGTGCTCAAACTATTTTTATTTTATTTTGGGCACGGATTTTGTCGGTAAAAAAAAAGGGATTTTAAGTAGAGTTTTATGGAACGTATCAATAAGCTAGACCCATACTACGGGTTGTTTCATGCCATAAATAAACCCGAACACTCAAGAAATCTGTTGGGCAGGCGGATTCACATCTCTTACAACCAACACAGTCCTCAGTCCTTGGAGCAGAAGCTATTTGTTTAGCTTTACATCCGTCCCAGGGTATCATTTCTAACACATCGGTGGGGCAAGCTCGGACACATTGAGTACATCCTATACATGTATCATAAATCTTTACTGAGTGTGACATTGTATCTATACAATTTTTAACATTATGAATTTTCGGTCTAGTAAACTAACTTATAAATCAATAAATCAATCTTCTAATTAAATACCAGACGAATCAATGAGTGATCCGAATCGATGTACTTGAATTGTTTCTGAGCAGGCGCAAAAGTGCTTTGATTTCTTATGTTTCGGCAAACATGATCATACCTTACCCCATATCAAACCGTCCAGTTGTGAGTAATTTATGACTATTCGAATTTCTATGATTCATATTATTTATTTAACAAATTGGATTGGTTAATACGAGTGGATTTTCTATTACGATAAATGGATGAAACAATAGCTAATCCAATAGCTGCTTCAGCGGCTGCAATAGCTATAACAAAAATGGAGAAAATGTCTCCTCTTAATTGACGATCATCAAACATGTCAGAAAATGTTACAAAATGGATATTAACCGAATTTAATATAAGTTCAAGACACATAAGGGCTCTAACCATATTTCGACTTGTGATCAATCCATAAATACCAATAGAAAATAAAAAGGCACTCAAAACAAGTATATGTTCGAGCATCATTACTCAACTCCTTATCAATCTTGATTCATTTCAATCTGAACAATAATTCAATCCAGTCGATTCTAATACGTATGGAAGAAAACAAGGGAATTGGTTGGGAATAGATCAATCTAAAAAGAAATTGATTCGATTTTGGTTTTAGGCGGGTACTCAAATTAAAAGATTAGATTCTTTTTCCTTTGATTTATTTGAGAATTCTTCCTTTAAAAAATTTATTATAATTATATATTATTGACGAGCTATAGCAATCGCACCGATTAAAGCGACTAAAAGAATTATTGAAATGAGTTCAAATGGAAGAAAAAAATCTGTTGATAAATGAATTCCAATTTGTTGACTATTACTTATCAAATCTTGCTCTAAAATATGGTTTGATTTTGTAGTCCAAACGATCCCATACCAGGACGTATCTAGAATAATAGTAATTAGTGAAATAAAAAGACTTGTACAAACCACCGAAGTAATTCCATCCCCAACGGTCCAAAGCTTAAAATCTTCGAAATCGTAATCTTCTGAACCATTCATGAACATGACAGCAAAAATAATTAAAACATTTATAGCTCCTACATAAATAAGGAGCTGCGCAGCAGCTACAAAATAAGAATTCGATAGAATATAGAATAAGGATATACAAAAAAGAACCAATCCCAATGAAAAGGCCGAAAAAATCGGATTTGGAAATAAAACTACTCCAAGACTTCCTAAGATAAGACCCGACCCCAGAAAAACTAAAAGAAAATCGTGTATTGGTCCAGGTAAATCCATTTTTATTTTATAGAAAAAGTAAATCCAAATATTTCATGACTTTGTTGAACCGCCCGGGAAAAGGCGGAATTATCCTATTTGTCTTTTTAGGATACTTCTTAATTCTTAATTGAAGAAAATGTTAATAGGGTGGTTGGTGTGGATTGAGGTAGATCCAGTTATTGGTCTACTCTTATTCTCGAAAACATAGTTTCAAATTATCTATTTTTATTTTTTTTATTTATTAAATCATTAATTATTCGAATAGAAATAAATTTTTAATCCGAATAAATCACGATTCTCGACAACCATTTGCTCATTTATCTTTATCTTGAACAAGCAAAAAACCGATTCCCTTAAATTACAAGGTGATTGGGGATTTGGAAATGCAAAGGTTTTATACATTTTTTATTTGAGGTGAATTCGACGAAATTGTTCGAATTGTGTAATCGCCCGTTATGGACACGGGTAATCGACCTAAAGAAATTTGATTATAATTCAACTCATGACGATCATAAGTAGAAAGTTCATATTCTTCAGTCATTGATAAACAATTTGTTGGACAATACTCAACGCAATTACCACAAAAGATACAAATTCCAAAATCAATACTGTAATTAAGTAATCGCTTCTTTCGAATATCAGTTTCCAATTTCCAATCAACTACGGGTAGATCTATAGGACACACACGAACACATACTTCACAAGCAATGCATTTATCAAATTCAAAGTGTATTCGGCCCCGGAAACGCTCCGATGCAATGAATTTTTCGTAGGGGTATTGAATAGTTACAGGTAAACGATTTGCATGGGACAAGGTAATCATAAAACCTTGACCAATGTACCTGGCTGCTCGTATTGTTTGTTGACCAGAATTCAACAACTGGGTTAGCATAGGGAACATATCGGAATATCTAAAAATAATTTTATACTTGTTTCTTTCTCTTGTTTGAGACAAGTTTTGAAGATAGAAAAATTCTAGTTCTTTACAGTGAAAAAAGTTGGGACGAAGTCGTTAATAATAGATTACCTAGAGAAATAGGTAAAAGAAATTTCCACCCAAGATTTAATAGTTGATCCATCCTCAATCTCGGTAAAGTCCATCTTGTTGCAATAGAAATGAACAAGAACAGATAAGTTTTCGCTAATGTACTAAAGATACCGATTATTGTTCCAAAAACTTGACTTCTTTTATTTAGTTCAGGAACGAATATGTAGGGAATAGAAAGATTCCAACCTCCCAAGTAAAGAACTGTTACAAATAATGAAGAAACTAGTAGATTTAGATAGGAAGCAACGTAAAATAAACCAAATTTTATACCTGAATATTCCGTTTGATAACCCGCTACTAATTCCTCTTCTGCTTCTGGTAAATCAAAAGGTAATCTTTCACACTCGGCTAAAGAAGAAATTAGAAAAACGATAAACCCTATAGGTTGACGCCACAAATTCCATCCCCAAAAACCGTATTTGGACTGCGCTTCAACTATATCAACTGTACTTGAACTGTTAGATAATCATAGTCGGCGATAACATCACTGTTCCCGTCGCTATTACAGAACCGTACATGAAATTTTCACCTCATACGGCTCCTCGTAGGTCACAAAAAACTCTAATGGCCTTTCAAGATTTTTGATCTTGATCCCCTTGTGGGATCCGTGATCAATAGAGAGTCAAACTCTTATCCTTTTTATCCTAAAGCCTAGAATTCAACCTATGAAATTCCGTCTGCTAGTTATAATAAAAAAATAAAGTGCTTCTGAATTGATCTCATCTTTTAAAAGTTTGTATTTTTCTTTGTTGATTAATAACTTTATCTTTAATTTGAATAAAAAACTTTTTTGAGAAATAGCACAGAGATATTTCCACCTATTCTTTTTTTTTTTATTATTACGAAATAAGATATTTTATTACCCAATAAAGATTCGATTTCTATCGATAAAATCGAAAAATAGATGAATAAAAAAGATTTCTTTTTGCAATTCTAGTCTTTCCACTTTTTTTCGTTCCTATTCTACTTTCCCGCGAAAGGGGGAGCGAGCGGCATTACCCAAATAAAAGATTTCTTCGTTCTTGATAGTTATTTACTTAACCGGTGGATAGGAAGATACTCTGGATCAAAATCTAGGGGAGTACTTCTTAATAATTTCTACCAACTTAAAGCCCCAATTCGAATTACTTTGGTAGAAATATCCTCTTGAAAAGGTTATATAATCTCCATTACTAATCCTTTGTGTATCTTAGTCTTCCTAACCATCCACTCATTTTTGGAATCTTCCAGTAGGTTAATACTAATACATCCGCGGAAATAGATAGTAAATATAGTAAAAACCGGGGGGTTGATCTTTTGAACCCGCTTCAAGCCATGATTACTAATCAACCAATCTAACTTGGGGTAAAATAAACATAAGAACTGATACTGTTTACTTTGACGACTTAATTCTTGTACATAGGAAATGAGATTGAATGGCTTTAACAGCAAATTAGGAAGCCGTTTGATTTCACTCATCTAACTATCCGGTTTAGTTTATCAACTCCGACGCTGAATAAAAAATATATATTCAACTTTCTTGCTAGAAAGAAATATGGAAAGTTTATGTCTCACCGAATCACACGTAGAGATATTGATAATACACATAGAGTTAATGGTATTTCATAACTAATTGATTGAGCAGCAGCCCTTAATCCACCTAAAAAGGAATATTTATTATTTGATCCATATCCCGACATAAGAAGTCCAACGGGAGCAAGGCTTGAAATGGCAATCCATAAAAAAACACCAATACTAAGATCGGCTAGAATAAGTCGATAACTAAAAGGAATTACTGAATAACTTAGAAAAATGGATATCACTGCTATGGATGGCCCAATATTGAATAAACGAGTATCTCCTCTAGATGGAAGAAGATTCTCTTTGAAAAGTAATTTTGTCCCATCTGCTAGAGCTTGAAGAATTCCCAAGGGCCCGGCATATTCAGGTCCAATACGTTGTTGGATTCCTGCAGATATTTCTCTTTCTAACCAAACAATTACTAGTACACCTAGTGTGATTCCTAATACAAGAGTCAAAATAGGGATAAGTGTCCATAATATCCCATAGACTTCTTTTAAGGATTCAAATCGGGAAAAAGAATGGATAACTTTTAGTTCTGTTGTATCAATTATCATTTCAACGATCGACTTCTCCCATAATGATATCTATGCTACCTAGTATCGTCATAATATCAGCCAATTTCATTCTTTTAACTAACTGAGGAAGAATTTGCAAGTTAATAAAACCCGGTGGTCGAATTTTCCATCTCCAAGGAAAAACACTCTGATCTCCTATCATAAAAATTCCCAATTCCCCTTTTGGGGCTTCCACTCTTACATAAAGTTCTTGCTTGGACAATTCAAAGGTTGGAGAAGGTTTTTTACTAATAAATCGATATTCAAAATCATTCCATTCGGGGTTTTTTATTCTATCAAAGCGGCGTATTTCTAAATTTTCATACGGCCCCCCAGGAATTCCCTCTAAAGCCTGTTGAAGAATTTTTACGGATTCTGCCATTTCACCCATTCGTACTAAATAACGAGCTAATGAATCCCCTTCTTTTTGCCAGTGAACCTCCCAATCAAATTCATCGTAACACTCATAACGATCAACTTTGCGAAGATCCCATTCTATTCCAGAAGCTCGTAGCATTGGGCCTGATAAACCCCAATTTAATGCTTCTTCTGCCTGAATAATGCCTATGCCTTCAACTCGTTCTAAAAAAATAGGATTCCGTGTAATAAGTTTTTGATATTCAGCAACGCCGATTAAAAAATAATCGCAAAATTCCAAACATTTATCTAACCAACCATGAGGTAAATCGGCAGCTACTCCTCCGATACGAAAATAATTATGCATCATACGCATACCGGTAGCAGCTTCGAATAGGTCATATATCCATTCTCGTTCTCTAAAAATATAGAAGAAAGGGGTCTGTGCCCCAATATCTGCCATAAAAGGGCCGAGCCATAACAAATGAGAAGCGATACGACTCAATTCCAACATAATAATTCTTATATAGCTAGCCCTTTTCGGGACTTGAATATTGCCTAGTTGTTCGGGTGCGTTTACGGTTATTGCTTCTGTGAACATAGTCGCTAAATAATCCCAACGCGTTACATAAGGCAAGTATTGGATAATTGTTCGATTTTCCGCAATTTTCTCCATACCTCTATGTAAATAACCCAATATTGGTTCACAATCGATAACATCTTCACCATCGAGAGTAACGATCAGCCGAAGAACGCCGTGCATTGATGGGTGCTGAGGGCCCATATTTACTATCATGAAATCTTTTCTTGTAGTTGGTGCAATCATAAGTTTTTTTACGAGTCATTCTTCCATGCATTATTTGAACGTAAAAAGAAGAGTTCGTCAAAATGAAAAGGGATAAAAGTTCAAATGGTATTAGGCTTCAAGTTAACGAGTTTTTATCTCTCGAATATCTAACTCAGCAATTAATTTTTTATAACGTTCTCTATTTTTTTTTGACAAATAGGCCAGCAGTCGTTGACGTTTTCCCAAAATTTTTCGCAAACCTCTCTGAGATGAAGAGTCTTTTTTGTGTACTTGCAAATGCGAAGTAAGGATACTTATCTTACTGGTGAAAGTGAATACTTGAAATTCGACAGACCCCCTGTTTTCTGTGTTTTCTTTTTGAGAAATAACCGAAATGAATGAATTTTTTACCATATAAAAATTCCCCCTTCCTTTTGAAAGATATGGATTTTACCGATCAGTAATAATAATGCCATTAATTTAAAAATTTTAATGAGTATATACAAAAATATAATTCTAAGTTATTTTATTTGAAAACTGCTAATTTTCTGGATTCAAATCAATCCATCCAAATTTGAATTGGATTGAGATAGAGGTAGAAAAGGATTAGTACATTTTTCCATTGAAGGCTTTAGAACTAAAATAAAAAAAGTTCTATTGATTCATTTCGAGATTAAAGTCCCCCATTATTCATTTGATATTGGATTGGATTTGGATATATGAATGAAAGGGAAGACTAAAATGTGTGGTCCCCATATTTCTTGCGAATACCCTATATTTTTTCATATTTTCATATACCCATATATCATATATAATAGAAAGTATATGATATACGGATATAGAGTTATTATCCATGAATTTTTAATTGTGGATATAGATGTATCCTTAACATACTGAAACGACTGCCATTGTTGGTATTAAACCAATACCGATTCATACAGGCTAAATCTTCTAATCGATAATTAGGCCAAAGAAAGAGCTTTAATTTCATTAATGGATTTTCTTCTATATTAAGACCTTTATTCTCGGACGAAACCTGGTTGCTGTTTTTTCTGTTCGTTCCGTTCCAAAATACTAGATTTCTATTTTCATACTTTCGATACTTTGAATTTAATGAAATTAGAATTTTCAATTTTCTACGGTGTCTAAAGGATAAAATATTTTCAGGAATAAGGAAATCAAAACGATTCTTAGAAACATATCTTTCTTCTTGGTATTTTTTATTTGTTTGGTACTTACTCTTATCACTCAGCGAAGTACTTACGGTTTGATACATAAAAAATAGTCCATCATTTTTTCCAAACAGACGAATGGGTTCTATAATCAATATTCCCTTCTTGAGCAATTCTGCACAAGTTAGACTAGGATGAATTGTTATTATATCCAAATCCATTTCTCTTGTTTGAATTGAAGATAGAATAATCTTTCTTGGATCTCTCAGTCTAAGCAGGAGACAATATATTTCCTGATTATTCAGCAATCTTTCGTCCGCAGTATCGTCCCACCATTTGCATTGAAAAAGTAAATAACGTTCTAGGAAGGAATCTAGTTCATTTTGTTTCTTTTTCATGGCTAATTTTACAGGATTTTCTTCACTAGATTTTTGTTGTGACAAAACAGATCCAGAATATTTTCCTTTTTGGGGTTCTTCTTGATTTCCTTGCTTTTTTTTTAATTTGCTTTTTTTTTTTTCATTTCTATTTAGATTTAAAAGAAGTAATTTGTTTGGTCTAAACCAAGGTTTCATTTTATATGCCTGATGAAATAAGACAAATTCTGGGAAGAACCAACCTTCTAGATTCGAGATAGAATAATTTAGCATTTTTTCATTCATTCTCATCCAGTCAACAAAAACGTTGTGTAATTTTGGGAGATTGTCTGGAAGCCTAAAATAACAAATATCAAAATATGCATTTGAAATAGATATTTTCAAGTAGTTATGAGTCTCCCTTTGCATATTTTGATTCTTATTGGCATCAGTCGTGATAGAGGACTCAATATCCATTTTCTGTCTGCCATACAAATTCTTCCAATGCAAATATTTTCTATCTACCATTTTTTCCACAACTAGCATATCCACATAATTATAGATAGGGGTGGTTTTCAGAATATCATAAAGTGGGTCCTCATGCGTGTTACAAAAAAGTTCTCGTTTCTTATTTCTTTGAAACGTAAGTCCAAATTTTTTTTCCTTGAATTTTTCGGAGTTAAGAAATTTATCTGCTAAAAGATCATATCTATAATATTTTTGAAAATTTTCTTTTTGATTCGATAATTTGTATACTTCCCATTTTTTTTTTGAATTACTTACTTGGTCTGTTTCATATGAATTGCATTTGCTTAATTTTCCCCTTTTTTCTATATTACAAGGCTGACGGGAAGTATTTCGCCATTTTCCAGGCATTAATCTAGACCATCTGATCGACGATAAATCGTATGGATAATACCCTCTTAACCAGTTTTTCCATTGATTTTGTTCATAATTTGGAAGTGTCTTATCATCTAATTTTAATTTGGAATGGACCATTCCTTGTTTTTCCAAAGAATTCTTTATTTCGGGCTTAAGAAACAAAGAGATTCCTTGATCTTGATATTGAAGAACAGATCTTAATTTTTCCAAATTAGTAACTTGGATTTGTGATAATTTGTAAAATACATATGCTTGTGACACGCAGGATAAGTCAAAAAAAATATGTAAATTGCTTTTAATATGCCTAATGTTATCGAGGGGCTTTTTAAAGGTAATTGTTTTTTTCTTTTTTTTATTAATTAGGTCTAGGGATTTCTCAATAATTTTTTTTTTTAACCTAAAACGGGTATTAATATCTGAACTATTAAAAAAAAATTTATATACCCCTGAAAATTTCAATTCAATGCTAGATAAAAATATATGCCGATATATTAGTTCAGTCGAAAAAAATATATGTCGATGTATTAGTTCAATGAAAAATTTCAAATAAAGAGGAAATTTAGAAATTAATTGAATAGTTCTTCTTTTTATTAATATTTTCCATTTTTCTAAGCTTTTAGCATTAGAACTTGATTTGTTAGGACTTCTATCATTTTTTCTTTTCTTGTTTGCAATTATTTCTATTTGATTTCTAATTGTCCCTATTCGCTCAGTCAGATTTTTTATTTTATTTTTTTTTTCTTTCAATGAAGAATTTGTCAAACCTGGTGATCCTGTTTGACTAAAAGATTGGTTCATTATTTTTTTGCCGATTATGGAATCTTTTTCTTTTGGAATTTCATTCGACTCGTAGATTTCTATTTCTCTTAATTGAATTAGGTTTTCTTTTGAAACTTTTTCAAGTATTTTTTTTTTTCCTTTGAAATACTTCTTTTTCATTTTTCCAACTTTTTTTTCCAGTTCTTTAAAAACGGGTTTCCAAAAGGAAGGTCCTTTTTTGGGCGAACCAAAAGGTTCTTTAGCTTCCAGTCCAAAAGCCGTTAAAAAAGAAACAGCCTCCTTTACTGTTTCAATTGCACAAGATTCGCGGTTATGCCAAGGTTTCAGACGAAAAGGAAATATTATTTTGATCTGAAGACCTTCTACCCACCAATTTTCAGGAAATTCTAGGTCGTCTGATAATGAAGTGCCATTATAAGTACATATAACATGCATCTCTTTATTTAATTCCTGAAAATCCTCAGACCATTCAGGACGTTGGCGTAGGAATATACGTCCAAGATTTTTTCCAATTATTAATGAAGGGAATAGAATATATTTTCTAAAAAAAGAATGAATTAGCAACAAACAAGATCTTATGGCTTGCCCATAATTATGAGTCTCCCAACGCGCTGCTATCTTCATTTGCCTGCCTTCGTCTCTTATATATTTTTTTTCTTTTTCTATTTTTGTTTCTTTTTCTATTTTTGTTTCTTTTTCTATTTTTGTTTGTTCGTTTGTAGACTCTACAATAGTTCGAAAAATTGATTTAATAAATTTAAACATATCAAACATAGTAGATGTTAAAGAAAAAAGAATGGAGTTTTTTATTCTATACACAAAAAGGGGTGAATGCGCATTTCCTTGAAACACTTTCCAAATAACTACTTTGCGCCTTTGCGCCCGTACAGACCCATTGATTAGATCTCGATCAAAATCTGGTTGTTCTAAATAACGTATCGTAGTCAAGTCTTCCGATTCATCCGCAGCGTCTTTCGTCTCTTTGATATCAGTAAAAATCACTACCCATTTGGCTTCTCTTGGACGAATTTCCAAATCGTCCGCTTCTGTTTCCATATCGTCTTCGTCAGTAATTAATTCGTATTCCCACCGGGGAATTATTTTACTGATTTCGTTTATTCTATTTTGACTTGTGCGTATGTTTTGACTATTAGCATGAGTTAAAAATAATAATAATTTTTTTAAAAAAAAGTTTTCATATATTTTTTCCTTTTCTTTTTCTAACTTTTTTTTTTCTAAGTTTTCATAATTGAGAGGATCCTTTTTTTGTTTCCAAAAATGTTTCCGAAGAAAGAGAAAAAGAGAAAAGCCGGAACTTGTACAATTTGTAAAATTAAAGTTAGAAGGGGATCTGCGTGGATAAAGAGTACGACGTCTTTCATTTACAATATACGAATAATATTCGAAGTACTCTATACGATTCCTACGCATTGCAAAGAAGTGTTTTTTAAGAAAACTCAATCTTTCCATAAAAGGCGTCCCGGTGGGATGAGGAAAAAAAAAACCACAGGCATCGGTGAGATTGTCCAAAAGAAGCTTCCCCCAAAAATAACAGGTGTGAGCGTAGGACAAATACGGAAAAATAATAAGGTTGCGAGAAATAGCTTTTTTAATCACTGTGAAAAAATCCGTTGAGTCTATTGATTCTGAATTTTGATCATCAAATCTTTTTTTTTCCATTTTGAGTTCTAATTGTTCGTGGTCGGTGTACGGAACGAGGATTTGATGAATTCGATTTATTTTAAATTTTTCTATAAAATTTTTTGTCGAAACTTGTTTGAGGATTGAATTTTTGTCGATTGTTTTTCGCCATGATCCGCCCAAGAAAGGATCATAACTTTTTGGTAAATAGTTTTTTCTAGAATCATCATTACACAGTCGGGTTCTTGTTTCGAGTCTATTCAAAAAACTAGATTTTTTCTCTAGAGATTTAATTCGATTAAGAAACTCCTTTTTTTCTTTTTTTTCCTTTTCCTTGTTCGTAGAAACCCATACATCAGTATTCTTAAAAGTGTACCATTCATTAGCAAAATTAAATGGCAATTCATAATTATAATCATCCATATCTTCTATATCTTCTATTGTATTTTTACAACTACTACAATGAAAACCCGACTTTTCTGGAGCTGGGGGTATTAGCCTTCTTTTTAGCGTTTCCAAAAAAATTGATACACTAGGGGGAAATGTAAAACAAATTCTTGCTTTTCCATCACTCTCGCATATGTCAAAAAAATATTGTGACATTTCATCTCGGACAGCTTTTTCAAAGTTTTCGTTTTTTATGTAGCGAAGGGGTCGATCCCACTGATTTGAATCGAAAAGAAGAGTTGCAAGATTTTTTTCAAAGAAAAAAAGATCTTTTTTTGCAATTTTTTTAGGAAGAATTGTAGATATTGTAGATATGGAATTGTCATTATTGTCATTGATTTTTACTTCAATTTCTTCCGTTTCATCGATTTTGTTTGGATCCTCTCTTTCTTCTTCCTTTTTTGAGGAAGAAGAAAGATCTTCTTCATCGGCTGTTTCTATTTCTCCATAAATTGTCGTTTTTAAGAGTTGCATGGGGACCGGTATTCTGCTTAAAGCGTAGGCACAGGAAAGAAAAAAGAGAATACTAAAGATCCCATCCATAGAATATCTCACCTTTT